TGGTTCGTGCGCATTAGAAGTAGACATGAGCGGTTGTCTTAGCGCGCATCGAAGCATGAAAGACCTTGCCTTTGAGGGATTCCTTCTCGCTTGCTTGCTGTCTAAGCTCTTCGATCCTGCCCTGCTTTGATTCTTGCGCTTGCTTGTACCCCTTCTTTCTTTGGCGCTTGCCTGGATCGCTATCTTACTAGCAGTAGTGCTGTTTTCTATTTGAGCTTCTCTTTTTTCCTTTATCGAGCATAATGATTCGAATCGGTAAAATTCTTTGCCGAAAGAGTTCTCCCTTATCGGATGGCATCAGATGCCGGTTAGCGTTCTTTATGGGTATTATTCGGTGTCTGTGGCCTCTTAGCTTTGTGGGTGATATCGTATGGTTGGTATCTCACCGCATAAGTGTCAGGGATGGCGTAGTTCATTAGTGCTTTCCGAGGATGTCTGTGCGTGCTCTCCCGTCTTTAGTCTTTCTCGGCGTCAACCCCAAATACAAAAAGAATTTGAGCATTACCCGCTCTATCAGATAGGACGACCTACTCCTTAGTTGAACCAAACTTTGCCACTCACCTTCATCCGAAAGAGACCGCACGAAAGCAGTTTTTCCTAAACGGTGATACCGCCTGGTTTGAAAATTCAATCTTTTAACAGCTTGCGGGGCCTGAAGGTGATATTAATACCACTCCAGCCCCTGCAGCCCCAAAGTGCTAGATCCATCGAAGTAGAGAGTCCATGGAACCACCTCTGCAAAGGCGAGGACTTCTTCATCGAGCTCGAAAAAATTCATGGTATGATCTGCCAAGAAGTCTGCAAATACCTGTCCTTTGACCGCCTTCATAGGAACGTACCGAAAAGTGAACTCGGATTGCCCTAGGATCCACTTCTCCCCTTCAACACGGGTCAGCATATACTTAATCAGGTCCGTTCGAGCAATTACCAACACTGTTGTGGAAAGGATGTAGTGTCGGAGCTTGGTTGCTGCAAAGTAGAGCAATAAGCACATCTTCTTAGGGGTATGTAAGACCGAGATAATACACGGCCGGCTCCTACCCGATAGTTGAACTGGAATTACCTTCTCTACCCACTGGTACTACTCCTTCGGAAGGCCTGCTTTCAGCACCTATTCGATACCGGTTTCACCTTCCGTTGTTGATTCCTCTCCCGGGACTCCTACTGCGGGTTCCCCATTTATGATGGTCTTTCACCTGGAGTAAAGAATTATGGAAAGGTTTCGAGGCTTAATAGATGGTAAGCTAGAAGCATCCAAGTTAGGTGAGCTTGAAGGCATCGGTTGAAGCCCTTAGTTGCAAGGTCTTTGACTGTGCCGGATGTATAATAGATCTTATATAGTTCCGGAAAGATAGAACACACTACTGTACGCTAATAGGTGCTTCTACCTAAAAGAGTTAGTAAACTACCTCCGGTCGAAGCAACGGTTGTTGTTGGGTGGATTTGGAATGGCTATATCCTTTGCTGTTAGCAGGCAGGTTTCCATTCTTTGTTGATGAAAGTATGGCATATGATCGAATAGGTGGGCGGCCTATCTCCTTCTCCAACTACTAGAGGTGCTGTATTTATCGAATATCCGCTTGAAGTGAGAACTCCTAGCTACTGGCTATAGCTGATGAGTTGCAGCAAAGGTGGGACTGGAATGGGTTGATAGAGTGATCTGGAGCATTAGAAGATCCCCGTATGAGACTCGACGTCGATCAGCTCGATGAGGGTGCTTTCTCTCCCATAGTGTGTTCATGAATGAAGCCCTGTAAGTCTCTTGCTTAGACTTATGGTTTCTTACTGAGGAAGCCTTCTGGTTCATTCGAGTTCGATGTACCTTTTGTAGTTGGGTTCCTCCCCGTTGTCTCTCCCCCGCGCTGTGAATGAAGTGAGTAATTCGTTGGTGCTTGCCCTTCAGTAAGTAGTTCGGATGGCTGGATACATGCTACGCTCTGCCACGCTTGCCTGACCGCGAGAAGCCTTAGGGTAAAATAATCTTTAACAGCAATTTGAGAGCATCTTTGGAATTGAAAGAAGGGGCTAACCTGACTTTCACTTTCATAAAAAGAGAAAACTGGACTTGCACTTTAAGAAATGGAATTGCGATGAGCCAGAAGTTAGAATATCGCCTAACCACCTGTCTCCGTCTCCCGTAGTTCCCCCCAGAAACATCCGTTTGCCTACTTCTACTCTGGCCGGGGGTAACAGTCTTTTTGAGAACCAAGTGGCCCTTGAGGAAGACCTTCAGAAAACCCCTCTAACTCGGGGAAAGGAATTCAAACCCATAAAATGAGTCAAGTCTATGATAGGTACCAATAGTCTTTATGGCGCGCTTACCCCTTATGCAAAGCACCAATGACTTCGGTCTTCTGAAAGGGGCTTAGGGCATATCATCAAAGAAAGAATCCCGAGGAAGGGGGTGAAGCTGAGGTTAGAAAAGGTTTCTCCCGCTGTTGCTAGTTCTTCCGTTGTTGGTAGTTCCTCAGGTCGGGTTGTTTCTTTTTCAGAGCTTTTTCAATTCTTTCAGAACCTTTCGTATGCGCCTATTGGAAGATTTGGGCTACCTCCTCTCTTTCCGATCTCATTCAGATAATAAGCCAGTCCGGTTTATTATTATTAGATAGTGAGTGGGTAAGAGAGGTGCTTGGTCTGTCTCCGAATGTGGGCCTAGAAGCATTAGCCGAGTCTCTGAATATTCCCGAGGGTTCTCAGGATAAAGACAGCCTTAAGGTGCTAACGGAGCTTCCACGGTCTCAGTCCATGAAGGTGCTTGCTTTATTGGTTGGCAGCTTGGTTATAGTCGTTATGAAGAATGAAGGAGCACTGCTGCACTTCCACGACATGGGAAAGGATCATGGGATGAGGAAAAGAAAGAAAAGGTGCAAGGTGAGGAGATATCGAGAGGTAGAATAGCTGAAATGAGTTCAAAGGAATTAGTTAAGACACGCTTCTTTAGCACAGGCCACGGAGTGAAGTTGGAAGGTTCAATGAACTACGCGAAGGGCAAATCTTGGGCGCTATTGTTGTCTATATACAAGTGGCGTAGGCGAAGCTGTGGCGACTCGTGGAGTAGACAGCGAGCTCCGCTTGAACAGAAAGCAGCAAGCTGCAAGCACTACTCTAAAAGCAGTGAGCTCCGCAACAAAAGCGAAGCGAGCCGCGGTAGCCTATTCAGTTTTTCAGCTGCATCGTACCATACTATGGGAGGGGTCCGTACCTCCTTTAGATAGAGCCCCCCTGCTCCTAATGTAGAGCTAGAACTACTGCTACCGTGGAATCCGCGGTCACACATAAGTATCTCGCCTTCCAAAAAGGCTGCTAATTAGCACTAATGCTAATGGGGACCATCGATCAAGAAGGACTTCGGAGACTGCAATCGAATTGATCAAAAAATCGAAAGAGGGCCAACTCTTCTAGTTGCGCCTCTAACCTTACTACGCTACCCTGATAAAAGGTCGAATTCAGCAGGACTGCAGGCACGAAATGCCGATCAAATCCGTTAAAGGAAGCCTAATCAAAGCGGGCAAACAAGAAGATCTGACTGGGCTGATGATGGACCGGATCTCGAAAG